TGGTACGTAAATGTAACTCCTTGTTCAAAGAACTATTCAGAGTGCCTCGAGCTCCTTTTAAAACTTGTTGGAAAACCTGTTGTCGGACTTGCTGAACCGCCCTTTGGTGGTCAAAACGAATGGTTTCATTTTTGTAATTTTCTAATTCTTCCAAAGTCTTATAAGTTGACTTAATCAAATTCAATTTTTCTCGTTCTATCTCCGAGTATCCATTCACTCGAAATTGATCTGCTTCCCTTTCGACTTTCCGTAAGCGAGCCCGGGCTTTTTCCAGCCGTTGAATGGCCCCCCCCTGCAGTTCCTCTGAATTTCGAATAGTATTCAGGATCTTCCGTTTTCGATTATCTAATAAATCACTTAATGAAAGTAGATTATCTTTCCATTCATCTCAAAACTTACATGATCCCTTCCCGAACCAAACATGAATTTTTCGATTCATTTGGCTCTCACACTCAATTACTTCAACTTTTTAAGTATGGGGGCAATTCCCATATCTTTTTTTTTTAATGTAATGAGCCTATCCTCTACCTCTCTTCTCTATTCATATTCCAAGATGTCGCGACTAATCACTAATCCAAGACCAGAATATTTTGAGGACTCTTCTGACGGAACAAAACAAAAATATTGAATTGTCAGCAAAGTTGTTTCTTTTTTTCGTCAAATCCAAAGAATTCTTTTTACTTTCTATTATACACAGGTCACCGATTCAGCATAAAAAGCGGTTGATTGAAATATTTCAAATATTTTGCATTCCAATAAAAGAAAAGGCTCAAATAATTTTATCGACATGAGTGTTTTATATCGAAAAAAAAACAAATTCCAATTATTCATTTTGCAAACATTTCTATTCTATATTAATATAGTAGTAGAAAGAGTACCATGCTGCGTCTGGACTTCAAACAGTTTGGTTTAGCTTTAACCATGTTAATGACCCCACACTATTGGTTTGGTTGATAGAGAATCAAAGCGGATTTACCAATGAATCACGAAATGCTATGGTTCTTAAATATGATTTGAAATTGATTCAGAAGTAATTCGCGGAATCGTGCACCTTTTTCGATCTAGTTATAATGAAAAAAAGTACAGCTGGTTGGATCCAGCCTATTCTTGAAATAAACAACTCGCACGCACTCCCTTTCCAAAAAAGATCAATACACCAAGGACTACACTTAGATTTATTGGATTTGTTGCTAAAATATCGGTATTAAACCCGAAACTCCCGGCAAATGACCAGCGAACCAAGGAAACGAAAGAATCGGTTATATTTTTCATATTATCTCCTCTTTTAGATAGACTAAAAAAAAATACGGAATTTGCATATTTATAGGATTAAACAAAGGGATTCGCAAATAAAAGCGCTAATGCTACAACCAGTCCATAAATTGTTAAAGCTTCCATAAAAGCCAGACTAAGCAATAAAGTACCTCGTATTTTTCCCTCCGCCTCGGGTTGTCTCGCGATACCTTCTACAGCTTGACCCGCAGCAGTACCTTGACCTACTCCAGGTCCAATAGAAGCAAGTCCGACGGCCAACCCAGCGGCAATAACAGAAGCGGCAGAAATCAGTGGATTCATGATAAGTTCCTCGCACTAAAATAAAGAAATAGTTAATGATACAATCGTCCAATGAAAATATGACTTAATTATTCGATCGCTAAGATTCATCCAGTCGAAATAACTAAGAACTCGGAATTGAAGTAATAATAATATTAGTATTAAACCATAAAAGCTACTTCGATATCTCTTTTTTAGTTCCGATCCACAGGATTTTTGTGAATCCATACGACTTTTGTTCTTCCATTTCTTCTTTCCAAACTCTTTTTTTATTCTTCGTTCGTTAGTTTTCTTTATTTCATCGCTTTATTCATTCACATTCAATTCACAGGCAAAGACGAAACCGAAGAATTTCTATTGGAATCTCTATCTAAGTTCACAATAGTAGGGCGGATTAGATATATCTTTAGTTGATATATAACTATCAATATCTAATATCATATATACATGTCTTTCTTCCATAACGTAAACCAACTATTCATATCTTCATATCTTAGATTCAAGCTATTCGTATCTTAAAGTCAATCGTATTCTAGAATCATTCTTGGAACCATACACAAGAGTTGGCTTAGAGTCATTAGATCCCATATACCAAATTATGTTCCCCTCTCCCAATCAACCCATTTTTTATGAATCTCGTTTGGCAAATCATTGCATAGAAATAAACATAAGTATTTTATTCCGGTAAGGTCATTCACTTTAATTATTTATTAATATTTTCTTTTGGTCAATCGTTGAATTGAATAAAATCAACTGAAATGGGAATCATTCTAGAAAGCATCTTTCTTTTTCTTTTTTTTTTTAATCACACACCGTGTAAATTGTGATACTATGATACTATAAGAATTTTTATATTAAGAATTTTGATTCAAATAATGACTCCTTATATTTGAATTGAATGAACAAAACAATTGAATGATAATATTCATTGGCAGGAGTATGATATAATAAAGCCAAACATGAATTTTAGGAAAAAGATCTTTTTGATCTCTTTCCTTTTTTACAATTCCCCAATATCTGAATTTTTTTTCTATGACTCTTGGTCGTATATCCCGTATTTGTCTATTTCTATTTGTATATTGATGTTTCCTACGTGGATTATCTTTAGTTACGCATACACTGCGTTATTCTAAGCTAAAAAAAAAAAGAGACTATTTCGAAAACTAGTCAATGATGGCCCTCCATAGATTCGCCTATATAAGCCGCCGCTAAAGTTGCAAAAATAAGAGCTTGAATACCGCTTGTAAATAATCCAAGGAACATCACAGGTATAGGAACCACTAAAGGTACTAAAGAAACAAGAACAACAACTACTAATTCATCAGCTAATATATTCCCGAAAAGTCGAAAGCTAAGTGATAAAGGTTTTGTGAAATCTTCTAAAATGTTAATGGGTAAAAGAATTGGAGTCGGTTGAATGTATTTACTGAAATAACCTAATCCCTTTTTAGAAAGACCTGCATAGAAATATGCTACTGACGTGAGCAAGGCTAAAGCAACGGTAGTATTGATATCATTCGTAGGTGCAGCTAACTCCCCATGGGGTAACTGTATTATTTTCCAAGGTAAAAGAGCACCGGACCAATTCGAAACAAAAATAAATAGAAACATAGTTCCAATAAAGGGAACCCATGGACCATATTCTTCTCCAATCTGAGTTTTGCTCACGTCTCGAATAAATTCAAGGACATATTCGAAGAAATTTTGACCGGCAGTCGGAATAGTTTGTGGATTCCGAACAGCTATAAGGGCTGAACCTAATAAGATAGCAATTACAACCCAAGAAGTAATAAGTACTTGGGCATGGACTTGTAAACCTCCTATTTGCCAATAGAAATGTTGGCCTACTTCCACACCGGATATATCGTATAACCCTTTTAGTGTGTTACTGGAACATGATATAACATTCATATTGCCCTCTAACAGAAATAGAACTTTAAAAAGAATTATTTTGATTCAACCCTCTCCCTTTCGACTTGTATACTTTAATTAGAATTATCCGTTTTGAATACTCGCTAATCACACAATATCCACAGTTTTTTTTTTAATTTCTTTTCTTTTATGCGATTCAAGAAGAGTAACCGATTCCAAAAATCCATGTAGTTACCAAAAAAATTTATTTATCTTATTATTAATCAAGGATTTCGTATATAGCTAGAACGACCCTCACAAATTGCAAATACAAATTTATTAAGAATTAATCGGATTGAAGCTATAGCCGTTTGCTGGAATCGAAATATCTGCGAGATCGGGGTCACAATTTGTATCGATTAAACAAATTGTTGGAATTACAAAAGCGATACATTCTCGAAGAGCATTCTTCTTGCTGATCAACGATGATTACAATATCCGGTACCCCCGTCATATATTGAATCCCGCCCGGATACGTTTGCAAGCGTGATAATTGTCTCTTCAGGATAGCTACATCTCTTTTTGGAAGACGGTTGAGTCTCCCCGTCTTTTGTTCCGCTCTCAAATCCCTGAACTTATGAAGTCTCGTTTCTGTAGTGGACCGATTCGTTAACATACCACCGAGCCTTTTTTTTTATTAATATAATATAATGACATATAATGACACCGGGTTCTTATTGCAGCTCGTGCTACTAAATCCGCTGCTTTATAACAAGCTTCTGATAAAAAACGAGCAGTTCTTGTCAGATTTGTAATATGAATACCTTTATGTTTTGCTGAGATATAAGGTGACATTCTAGGATTCCATTTCCTAGTACCATGACCAAAAGGAATTCCTGCTTCCATCAGCTCTTCAAAATGGATATTCCACTATCTTCTTGCCATTTCTCCCCATACTTCCTCTTTTTTTTATCAAAAAAAGATTTGATAAAAAAAAGAGACGAGGTGCCCTGAAATAAATAATTGTTCCAATGGAACCTTCTCTTCTACCAGAGATTGGCCATTGATACACAATCCAGGCCATTCATTACTTTCGATTCGTTATTATCTTTCTTTTCTTACTATTAAGAAATCAAAGGATCAAAAATAGTTAAGAGAATCCGCTCCTTAGGACTCATTAAATCCTCTAAATGATTGTTCTAATGTATCATGTAAAGTCTTTGAAATGCAAAAGTCTAATAATTCTCTGTGGTGTAAGAAAATATCTATCATCCCCCCCCCGAATAAATTCTTTTTTTTGTTTTCAAAAGAATATTGTTATGCTGCCGTGAACAGTGCACTAATGCTTTGAATCCGGTACCAACGGGTATCATCCCCCCTAGAACAACGTTCTCTTTCAGGCCTTTCAACCAGTCGATACGACCCCGGAGAGCTGCTTTTGCTAAAACCCGAGCGGTTTCTTGAAAACTTGCTTCAGATATAAAACTTTGAGTATTCAGGGATGCTCTCGTTATTCCCAATAATATAGCTCGATAACAGATCGCTTCTTCCAAAGCACGCCCCGTTCGCTCCGCTCGTAACAATCCAATAAGTTCGCCGGGTAAAAAAATATTAGACATTCCATCTTCTGAAACCAACACTTTTGATGTTATTTGACGTACAATAATTTCGATATGTCTATTATGGATTTGGACCCCCTGGGATCGATAAACCTTTTGGATCTTATTAACCAAAGAGATACGACTTTGCACTATAGTTAGCTCAGCACCAATTAAGAATCCCCAAGGAATCCCAAGAATTCTTGTTATACGCGCGTTCCAACCCTCAACTCTTTTTTCTAGGTTCATCGATATTGAATCAATCGAACGCACTTCTAACACTTGTTCTACTTTTGGAAGACCCTGCGTTATATCACCAGATCTTGATTTTTCATATATAAATGTAATTAATGTATCTCCTTCATAAAGGATTTCTCCATAATGCCCATGAACAGTTGCTCCTGGAGTAGCCAAATAAGGCTTAGCTGATCTTATTACTACAGAGCCAGCTTGAACAATTAAAACTTGACCTGATTTGAGGTGTGGTCCATTTGTGGCTATACATATATTTTCACAAATAAACTGCCCAAGACTCATTATTGTGGACATTTCCTCACAATAATTATGATGGATAAAATACCAATTCAAATTAAATGGATTCAAAACAATCTTACTGTCTGGATCAGGATTATAAATTCTCTCGTTTTCATCCATTAAATAAAATTTACGTACTTGAAAAGTCTGTTTTAAATTATCAAGTTTCAAATAGTTAGTTACCGAAATCGGATTATAAGGTATTAAATAGTAAAATGAATAAAAATTCGCAATTTGAAGGACTGTTCCTAAGGGTCCCAACGAATTCCTAATTGGAATTAGAGGATCTTTTTGAATGTGAATTGATTGCTTTATCACATTATGATATTTGATATCGTTGAATGGACCCATTCGAAAACAATTAGATGATGACAAAATTATCAAAGATTGGCATTCCTTATTTCTATTCAACAAGGTATGAATAGTTCCTTGATTTTGTCTAAGTGATTGTTGAACCCTTGCCTTGAAATAAATGGAGTAAAAAGGATTTCTATTGGTGCGATCTGGACCATTATCAGAGATCAATCCTGGACTTGACGGAGCATTCCTTTTTCTGATATACAAAATATGGGATTGCACTAAGTCGATTCTTAGGAAATCTCGAGTCATACCATTTGTACTTACTTCAACAAAGGAAGCACAGACCTCTTCGACGGAAGAACTTTTTTTGTCTTGGTCCCAATTCAAGACTAAACAAGTTCGAACTAATTGAATACTTGTGTCAGAAATACCCCGAAAGGGTTTGCCCCTTCCATAAAGGATATAATTGACAACTCGAAGGTGCATATTATCCTTTTCCCGCAGCAGATCCTGGGGGAAGAGTGTTGCTAAATTGATACCGTTCGCTATTTCATATGTGACTACGGGTCGAACCAAAACAAAATGCTTTTTCTTGGTAGGTGTGATCCGTTGGACATAGATCCATTTTTTCAATTTTTTTGATTCCCGGGTGGATTCCTTAAGTTCTTTTTTTCCCGTTTCCGGCGGTATCAAGATGCCACTGTGTCGGGATATCTTATCCGTTTCCCCAGGAAAATGGATATCCCCAGAAAAAATTTGGAGTTCAATCTTTTTTTTTTTTTTCTCCACTCGGACCAATCCGCCCACTTGGCTTCTTCTATTTAAAGCGATTCGGGTATCTACTCCAATGATACTATTATTCCGTACCATTACGTAAGAAGATTCGGGTAAAATATGCACTTCCTCGGGAATGAAAAAAAAGCGATCAATTTTCATTTGAAATTTTGGCTTAATTTTTTTGACTCCTCGATACTCAATCAAGCCCTCTTTTTTGACGATTGAATGCGCCCCTACAGTCCCATATTTAGTAATTCCTGAATTCTTTCTTCTGTATCGAGGATCATCAAAATAAGCAAGAATACTATTTTTACGGAAAATGCCCTTTATGGGTATTTCAATCGAGATACCTGAATGGGGCATTAGTTCTTTCTCTTGTTCTTGAATGGATTGGAACGGAATGCAAAATTGATTTCTTCGCCTTTTTGCCAATAAATCAGAATTCTTGTGGAGAATTGCAGGATGTATGAGATTACAATGACCAATACCTATGATTCGATTAAATCCCGAATAATCAAAAATATCATCTTCTTTTTTATCAGAAAAATCTGACCTAACTAATTGGTGTCTCACTTGATCATTATTCACTGAGAGGCTAGAAATATATCTTCGTTCGACAGAATGAGAATGGACGTTCAGTTGATCTTGATCCTTGTGGAGTGAAAAAGAAACTACACCGGATCTGCACGAACCTCCTGATAATATCCATAAATGACTTGTTTTTGGTAAGAGCCGGACATTACTATATTGAAATTCGGGTGCATGGTACACGTCGGTACTCCAGTGCATTTCTCCCTCTGAGTCAGAATAAATATGTTTTCGAACCCTCTCCTTAAAATTCAAAGTGTATGTTCCCGCCCGAATCTCAGCAATCACTTGTTCTGAT